ATCCAATCAGAGGAATAATTGGGACTAGGGTCTCGAATTTATTAATAGAAGTATCCATTAGAAATGAATTCTCTAGCATTTGAATCCTTACCACCGAAGTGTTTAGTCGTACACTTGAAAGATAGCCCAGAAAATATAAGGAATGATTGTATAATTGGTTTATATGGATCCTGTCCGGTAGAGACCACAAGTAAAAATGACATTGCCAAAAATAGACAAGGTGAGATTTCCATTTCTTCATCAGAAGATGAGTCCCCTTTGAAGCCAGAATGGATTTTCCTTGATATCTGACATAATGCATGAAAGGGTCCTTGAACAACCATAGGGTCTTCTGAAAATCATTACGAAGCACTACTACAAGATGTTCTATTTTTCCATAGAAATGTGTTCGCTCAAGAAAAGTTCCAGAGGATGTTGATCGTAAATGAGAAGATTGTTTACGGAGAAACACTAATACGGATTCACATTCATATACATGAGAATTATATAGTAACAAGAAGAATCTTTGATTCTCTTTTGAAAAAAGAGAAATGGATTTCTTTGGAGTAATGAGACTATTCGAATTACGATACTCGTGGAGAAAGAATCGCAATAAATGCAAAGAGGGGGCATCTTGTATCCAGCAGTGAAGGGTTTGAACCAAGATTTCCAGATGGATGGGATGAGGTATTAGTATATCTGACACATGATTTAAATGTGATAATTTATCCTCGAAAAAGGGAAATATTGAATGAATAGATCGTAAATTATGAGATTTTGTTATTTCTTTTTCTTCTAGGGAAGATACTAATCGCAGCGAGAATGGAATTTCCATAATGACTGCAAAACCCTCTGATACCATTTGAAAATAAAAATTCTTGTTGTGCCCAACGAAAATAGATTCGTTGGAATCATTAACCGAAAGAATCAAATGATTCTGTTGATGCATTCGAGTAATTAAACGTTTCACAATTAGTGAACTGGATTTATTGTCATAACCGAAATTTTCCATAGGTTCGTAAAAAATCGATCCATTTAAACCATGATCATGAGCAAGTGCGTAGATATACTCCTGAAATAGAAGCGGATATAGGAAGTGTTGTTGCCTAGATCTATCTATTTCTAAATATCCTTGTAATTCCTCCATTTGAAATTATACAAAGGCACGGGGGATTTCTTGGGTTATCAAATGATACATAGTGCGATACGGTCAGAACAGGGTATATAGTAAGAAAAGAATAGATACCCCGGAGACGGGGAGTCCAATGAACGGATCCTCTCTCTTTCCATCCAATTTGTTTGTGTTCGTTATAGTTACAAGAGATGGTTAGAAATCCTTTATTTTTGCAACCCGATCGCTCTTTTGACTTTGGAAGAAATTATCTTTATCAGTATACCGTTTCTTCTACACATTCGTCTCCACTCCATAATAGAGAAAGAATAGTTAATAGTTAGGATTCATGAAAAAAAAAAAGGAATCGATGATCCACTCACAGGAGAACCCTTTCCCGCATAAGGCACTAATCTATTTTTAACGTCTAATTAGATCGGGTAATCATTCGAATTATGAACCGAGCTCGTTGCTTTTGGTTTCCTTATAATTGGAGCCATTAGGGCTCTATCCATTTATTCACTCGACCAAACTTTGAATTGATTTGGTACCGTTCCAAGAATCAAAACAAGATTTTCTACCGACCCAGGAAGTATTCTCAGAGTTCTCCATTGATACGACATGCTGTTTTTTCCATTCATTCCCTTTCAGGATCAGTCGTGGTCTTACAAACCATACCAATGGTATGGACGAATCTGTTGCTTCATCCAAATGTGTAAAAGATCCTAGCCGCACTTAAAAGCCGAGTACTCTACCGTTGAGTTAGCAACCCGTATAAATATGGTGTGTAGATACGATCGGAATCAAAAAATAAATAAATAAATAAAGAGATTGGATTGCCCTACCCCATCAAAACATTGAACTAGCAACAAATCTAAAAGAAACATTTGATGATCAATTATGAACATCAAAATGTTCAGATCAGATTCAAATACAACGGATTCACGGATAAATATAGATAGATGTAAAAATTTGTGGACCCTCCTGTTTTGATCATTTTTTTTTTCATTATCTTAAGAAGATACTTCTTGTGTCACAGTGAATCCGGCGAACCTAGTGAAGTAAAGAAACAAACTTATGGGACGTAGATAAATAGATCTATTTATCCACGATCGAATTATATTTGATCGATACACCATTGTCAATAGAAATGGAATTTTGAGAAAAAAAAAAATGAAATAAAGAAAATAAAGACTTGTGTTGGATTGGCACTACATAGATAAGAAATGAAGTGTGTGGGGGGGGAATAAATAAAGAAGAAGTAGGAAAAAAATCTCTGGTTTTCAATAGAAGTACAAACAATAGCAAGATTGATCCCTTATTTATTCGTAGAGTCCCAACGAAAACCATCTGATTGATGGCAATCCCCTCAATTGCCAGTTATTTCACTCAATCTTTTTTTTTCTATTTCATAAATTTTATTTCGTTTGATTAATTCGAAGTTCCTTAAATACTTCCGCCTTCTTTGAAATATCATGAACAGTTCCTGTAGGTTGAGCGCCTTTTTCAAGGAAATATAGAATAGCAGGAACATTTGAATAAGTTTGGTTCTTTATCGGATCGTAAAAACCCACTTTACGAAGATCTCTTCCTTCTCTTCGGGATCGAACATCAATTGCAACGATTCGATAGATGGCTCATTGGGATAGATATAGATGAACAATGCCCCCCCTAGAAACGTATAGGAGGTTTTCTCCTCGTACGGCTCGAGAAAGAATGATTCGAATTTATGTATTGTATATAGTGGCAAATGGATCCATAAAATCATCAATTAGATTAGGATTTGAGTCGTTTTTTTTTTTGGAAGGAATAAAAAAAAAGAAATCTCATTCGTACTCATAACTCAAGTTGGGTAATTCTCAAAGAGCTCGAAGGGAAATCCTTAGACATTTATTGAGCCGTCTCTAACCTCTTTTGTTTATCTCGTCTAGAATCGATTTTCCTTTCTCATTCTGATCTAGTTATTGAGACAATTGAAAATGGCGTTTCCTTGTTCCGGTATCCTTTATCTTTGCTTTGAATCATTGGGTTTAGACATTACTTCGGTGATCCTTAATTGTTTCAAAATGGCAGCAACATACCTTTTGTTCTTTCTATTGAAGAATCATACAAATGGTTGATTCCCCTGTGATACACTTTTGATCGAAATAGTTTTACCAATTCCGACAAATTTTCCTTTTTTTGCTTTTTTATTTGAAACTTGTTCGAATTTGCGATTTCTATATCGAAGATATACTTACGAAGTTGTTCCAACTTATTGACTGGCACTAACCCTAGATCCTTCCCTCTGATAAATGAATCAAGAATTTATGCTCGAGCTCCATCATGTACTATTTACAACCCCCCCCAATGGGGTCCTGGTGGCACAGAACAAACTATGTCGAGCCAAGAGCATCTTCATTGATATATAAAAAAATGGTGGATGCAAGAATCCACAGCCGATCATGTCCTTCAAGTCGCACGTTGCTTTCTACCACATCGTTTCAAACGAAGTTTTACCATAACATTCCTCTAATTTGGACCGGTATGGAATTGATTCAATATGGAATCATGAATAGTCATTGGCTCCATCGGTGCATAGTAGTCCATACTTTCTTTTTATATATGTATGAATAGGTATTTCTCTGGGGAAATCTCAGCAAAAAGCCAAATTAACCTCTTTTATAGGAATGAAACACATTTATAAAAAACACGAAGAAATGAGTTGCTTAACACTTATTTACATCTACATCTTCAACATATTGTTATATTGTTCGGGACGATCAATCATGAAAGATCCAATTCCAATTCTTTCTCGAACAACTAAACTAAAGACGAGTCTTTAATTCGATTACCAATACTGGAATTACCAATACTGGAACAAAATAAAATGAGTCATTAACCAAATAAGCTATTCTAATGACCCGGAAAAGTCGCAAGTGACTCGATAGGATAGATTCACCAATCTCACACTTCTTCGAATAGCGAGGATTTATAAGGTAAGGAATCATAAAAAAGAAAATGGTTTCAAGAATTTCCTACTTCGACATCATTATCATTACTATAAATAAGTTTTCCTGTAAAGACTGAATTTCATTTGATCTCTAAATCAATCAAATCAACAAGTCGGCACAATCACAACGAGTAACTAAAAAGTTTAGCAGATATCTCATTGATTAAAGAGACGCGAATTCGATCATCATAAGAGAAATCCATGTTTCTTTTCCAATTGAATCATCAATGATTTAAATCAGATGGATGGGTCGAGAAAAAAATCCAATTTAGTTGTTTTCATGGGGATGGATAGAAAAGAGCTCATGGAAGATAAGATTAAGGTCGCTATTCTTTCATCTGATTGAGAAAATCCCAATCGTAGGAATATGACCTTTCCGTATCCATCAGATACACCGAACAATTGTCACCGGGGGTCATCGTGTATATTTAAGAGATCACAAATCTTTTTCACCGAAACCGAAATACCGGTGTCACTGAAATAGAACAATAAAACTACATATGGGCATGGTTCATTTTCTACGGATTTTGCTTTATTTCAGGTTCAGAAATTTTTCCATTTCCATAAAGATAAACTAAAGTGAATGGAATCTATGAACCCCCCCCCCCATCGTTACATTGATTTCCAATTATTCATTGGAGCCTGATGCAAAATAAAAGCAATTAAGTCCAAAGAAAATACATCTGTTCCGTATTGAACTTTATTGTTTGTTAATGAGATCCGGATGACACAGATATTGATTGAAATTGATACCTTTCTTTGCTAATTAACTCGTATCTACACGAATTCTATGGGGATCATGAATCATACTCAAAGCCAATCAAAAAAAGAGCCTCTTATGGGATGCTATACCATCTTGTATAGGTACAAAGCCGAATGGGTCCAGATTAATTCGGTCTTTCTATTTTATTTTGCCCCACCCCAGTCTTAGGAGCTTTAATCCCAGTGATGGAATTAGTACCAAGAACTCCTCCTGTTTAGAATTCAGGATCCACATAAAATTAGTCATTTACCCCCATTTACTTTACCTTTCTTCCGCATGTCGACTCAGAATGCATCATGTGGGAATCCAAATTTGATAAATAGGGGGCATAAAGTTTCTCTAAATGACTAACTAACTTCAATATGAATATGAGCGGGGGGGAGACGGGCATACGCTGAATGGCCACCCAATCTTTTTTTTTTTTTGAATGGAACTTTGATCTTTGTTCCCATCCTACCTATATCAAAAAGATATTTATTTCCATCCACGTGTCATTGACACTCGATTCTGTTTCTGTTTGTGAGAAACAGAAACAGGATCGAAAGGTAGGATATGATTCTTCTCTGAATCATTAGAAATCAGAAAGAAAGATTGGATCACATTGTATCCAACATTACACTCTTAAACAGAGGATTGTTAAAGAAAAGAGCACAATCTTTGTTCCGATAGAATCGGTCTGGGACGGAAGGATTCGAACCTCCGAGTAACGGGACCAAAACCCGTTGCCTTACCGCTTGGCCACGCCCCATTGAGATTTCTATTTGACACTAATAACACTAATATGGATATTGGTTGTTCGTCAATTCCAGCCCAAATATCTATGGAATAGGTTGTTGCTAGGATTCGACACGTGTAGATGTAGAATCAAAAGAAATTCATTGATCATTATCTATAATTCAATTAAGATATTGTATGAAAGTATGATTCCTTCTATTCTCATTTGAGAATTGAAGGATTTTTGATTGGGGGAGTTCAAAGAAAAAGAAGGATTTTTTGTTTGGCCTATCTTCTCTTCTTTCTTCATTTTTCCCCAACTCACTAATAATGAAATTCTCCACAAGAGCGAAATTTTTGTTATGCTTAATATCTTTAGTTTGATCTGTATCTGTATTAATTCTGCCCTTCATTCGAGTAGCTTTTTCTTCGCCAAATTACCCGAGGCTTATGCTTTTTTCAATCCAATCGTAGATGTTATGCCAGTCATACCTGTACTCTTTTTTCTCTTAGCCCTTGTTTGGCAAGCTGCTGTAAGTTTTCGATGAGATCTTTAATACTGTCCTAGAAACATTCATGATTGATTCGCTAAAAAGGGAAAAATTCTATTCTAACAATTGATAAGATCAGATAAATCTTACATTATGAACTCTCGATTCAAACATTGAAATTCTTTTGGATAGCCGCGATGAATCTGGATCACCTCATTTTCTCATTCTGACTTTCCGGAAGTCAAAGACCTTATGTATGGTCCCTCACAATACCTAATTGTGGGTATGAAAGATCATTTTGGTAACGAAGGAATCAGAATCTTATTACAAATGAATTCCTGCAAATTCCTTTCTTTTCTAGAAACCACTCCATTTCTTGGTGTCAAAATGGGATATGTGGTACAAAAATAGAGAATCTATTCCCTTATTTCCCCCAAAAATGATCTTGGAGATTGTGTAATGCTTACTCTCAAACTCTTCGTTTACACAGTAGTGATATTCTTTGTTTCTCTCTTCATCTTCGGATTCCTATCTAATGATCCAGGACGTAATCCTGGACGCGAGGAATAAAATAAAAAAATCAGAAGTTTTTCGTTGCTTGATTTCTGAATTTTCTTATGATTTTCTCTATTCCATACATTTAACTAAGATAACAAGGGCTCGAGATTTTTTCGAATTCGAAAGATAACTCTCAAGTGATCAGAGGGAACGGAGAGAGAGGGATTCGAACCCTCGGTACGAATAACTCGTACAACGGATTAGCAATCCGTCGCTTTAGTCCACTCAGCCATCTCTCCCAATTACAAAAGGATAATTCATATGTGACGCGTGAAGTAAAGATTGATAAAAGTCTTTCTTTATCTTTCTTTTCTTTATTCTATATATATACGAATTTTATCAGCAATTGCATTTAGATAAGGATTCGAAACAGATATCTCCAATAGAAAGAGTACCTCTTTGATTTCGTACGAAAGGTTCTTTTATTCCCCCGGCCTGGCCAGTACCTATACCTAGCCAGGCCATTCCTTGTTTTGTTCCAATAAATCATAGATCAAATGATTTATCTGATTTGAAAACGAAAATACTTGTTATTGAAGCAGCAAGAAGGGCTATTTCCATTCCTATGACAGGAGTGTCATTTCTTATTATTCTTTGTTTTTCCTTTTATCGATTGACTTACTTTACTGGAATAAAAAAAAATGGAGTTATGGATTCTTCCGCAATTCAACTTATTTTTATGTTCCGACTTCAATGGCTCTTTCGGGCCGGAACTGTCAGTAACGATTCCCCCAGCAAAAGAAAAGATATAACTTTTTATTTAAATGAACCTTCTTCTCCTATTTCATTAAGTCCCCCGTCGGAACACGTCAGCACTCACTCCAATTTTCATGATTCTGATCCTATCTTGATTACGTCTCACTCCCTTGTTCGACAAATGGTCCATTCGTAT